AAAAATAGAATAAATAAATAAAAAATGAAATTCAATAAATTCAAATTCAATTGAATATTAATAACTAAAACTAAATTAAAACTAAAACTAAATTAAGAAATGAAATGGAATAATTAACTAATTTACTAAAAAAATAGATTCATTCAATAATAGAAAAAGATAGATTCGAATAGAATAAATAGAGAGATAGGATATAAGCGGGTAGCGGGAATCGAACCCGCATCGTTAGCTTGGAAGGCTAGGGGTTATAGTCGACGTTGATTCATCATTTTTTAACGTCTCTAATTCAAAACCGAACGTGAAACTTTTGTTTCATTCGGCTCCTTTACGGAAGAAATTAAGAGATGGAAGACATGAACAAAAAAAATTGACCCATAACATCTATGTCAGCCTTTGAATACATTTTAAATACCTTGCTTTTTAGATGATCCCTATAGAAGAGGAGTATTATAACAATCTGTTTTTTTTTTTTCTAGTTACTTCGTTCTCTATTTCTATTTGAGAGAATCTTTAGGAAAAGCATAAAATTTCCGTCGAGCTATAAAAAATATGTCGATGTTTCTAGTAAACTAAAAAAATCGTTTAATAGCTATTTTGCTTCAATCTCTCTTATACAAAACAAATCAAAAAATGGAAGATTTAGTTACGATTAGAAATAAACTTTCTATATCTTTCTCCATGGATCCTTTACTCATACTCAAAAAATTGGGATTATTGATCCAATTCCAAAAACTTATGTTTCATAATTTTAGAATTCAATTTGTCAATTTAGAATTGATTCTTCTTGTATACAAATTACGATAATGTATATTATTCCTCGAATCGTTTGTTGAGAGGTATAAAGGATTAAACCCCTTTAAGTAAGAAATAAAGTTTTTGATCGGGATATGAATCAAGCAAGGGATCCCTTAACTATTAAGGGGTCCATAGAACGAATCGCACTTTTACCACTAAACTATACCCGCTATAATGCAATTATTGTATATAAATGGACCTTTTGTCGAACAAGGGAATTAGTCGTAATTAAGAAATAGAAGCATAATATTATGATAATTAGAGTGTTGACATGTTTCGTAAAGGGGCCTCCTAATGTAATGAAATTAAGAAAAGGGGTCGAATTTTCTTTTTGGATTTTGTTTTTGCTAAAGGTGTTTTTTGACAGATACATCTCGACAAAACTACTTAATTCATAACATAAAAATGCATTGTGCAATAATCCATCGTTCCATTCTTTTTTTAGATACGTTACCAGAAAAAAGAAGGAGTAATAAAAAATTACATTTTTATCTTATATCATTTTGTTCCTATATCATAGGAATCAAAAAGTCTTTTTTTATTTATGTTTGATCATGTTTAAATTACAAGTATTTTTTTTTCAAATCAAATACATTCAAAGAAATCATTGTTATCCAGGATTCATGGGAATAAAAAGAGCCCGGCCAGTACCTAGCCGGGCTCCGTCTGTATAAAAAAAGAAACTCAAAAATGGAAAAATATTATTATTATTATAATGATTTATTTAATATATAATCAATTTAATATATAATAATGAATAGAAATCAAATCAAATAGAAATAAAAAAAAAAAAGAGAGAGATTAAGATAGAAAATAAGATATAAAGAAGGATTTTTTCAAGCCCTACTTTTTGTTCTTTTTGTTTATGCGATGTAACATAAACATAGTAATTCTATTTTTTCAATTTGGGAGAGATGGCTGAGTGGACTAAAGCGTCGGATTGCTAATCCGTTGTACGAATTTTTGTACCGAGGGTTCGAATCCCTCTCTTTCCGTTGATGATTTGGTATTTTTTTTCTTTTGAACTTATTATTATGGATTATGGAGCTTTTTTTTTTTTGTTTTCTTTGTTTGTTTTATTTTTTTTTTATTTACTAGTTAAAGATGTAAAATAGACAAAATCCTAAAAATTTTTCAAAATCCAGCACAAGCAAAGAATAAAAAAAAATATTTTTTTTTATTCTTCACGTCCTGGATTACGTCCTGGGTCGTTAGATAGGAATCCGAAAATGAAAAGAGAAACAAAAAAGATCACTACCGTGTAAACAAATAGTTTTAGAGTAAGCATTAAAAAATCTCCAAGATAATTAAAAAAGACAGAGAAAGAGAATAGATTCTCTTATATTACACATTATGTTTCTTTTGATACTAAGTTTCTAAGAAATGAAGTGATTTCGAGGAAATATAAAAAAATTAGGAAATTTATTTGTAGTAAGAGTCGAGCCTTTTACCACCATTACCAATAATTACTATTACCAAAAATGTTCTTTCATATCCCCAATCTTCTTTCATATCCCCAATCTAGGTATTGGTGGTGGACTCAAATCTAATAATAGGATTAGGATTTCTCAATGGAAAAAAACGGAAATGATGAGATGGTCCGGATTTTTTTTGTCTATCCAAAAATTTCAATATTGGAATCGAGGATTCACACTGTAAGACTTATCTGATCTTATAAATTGTTAAAATGTTTGAATTTTTGTTTTCGAATAAATTCTTAATTTTTTTAGGACATTATTCAAATTAAAGATCTCACCGAAAACTTACAGCAGCTTGCCAAACAAAAGCTAAGAGAAAAAAGAATAAGGGTATTACTGGCATAATATCTACAATTGGATTCAAAAAAGCGTAGGCTTCAGGCAATTTCGCCAAGAAAAAAATACTTGAATAAAGGGCAGAGTGAATACAAATACAGACCAAACTAAAGATATTTAGCATAACAAACATTTTGTTCTTTAAGAAAATTAATTGTATTTTTGCTTTTTTTTGAATTTCAAATTTTGATTGTATTTTTTTTATTTTTTATTATGTATATATATGTATAAAATATATATGTATAATTTATATGTATAATTTTGATTATAATTTTTTCATAATTTTATATTAATTTCATAATTTTATATTTTTCATAATTTTATATTCTAAATAAATTATAAATAATTATATACTATAAAATATATACTATAAAATATAATAAAATATATATTAATAATAATTATAATATAAAATAGATACTCTAAAAATAAAAGAATTATATATTCTATATATAGAATATTATATATATATAGAATAATAATATATAAATTCAATAAATAATTAAAATAAAAAAAGATGAATAATTTAAATATTGAATTACATATTCATATATTCATATTGAATAAATATTGATTTTTATTATTATATTATTAATATTTTTATATTATTAATATTTTTATTATTAATATTTTTAAATATTATTAATATTTTTAAATATTATTAATATTTTTGATATTAATAAATATTCATTAATATTAATAAATGAGTAAAACTAAAAAAAAATGAATCAAATAAGATCAGACCCTCCAAAATACTTCTTTGATTTGAACTGGATAAGTTCAAAATCTTTTCATTCTTAAATAAAAAATAGAAGAAATCATACTTTCATACAATATCTTAATTGAATTCTATGGAATGATCAATAAATTCAGTTTAATTCTATATCTACGCATATCAAAATCCTAACAACAATTTATTCTATAGAAATCTTTGAACTGGAATTGACGAACAACCAATACCAATAATAGTGTTTATTAGTGTCGAATCAAAAATAAAATGGGGCGTGGCCAAGCGGTAAGGCAACGGGTTTTGGTCCCGCTATTCGGAGGTTCGAATCCTTCCGTCCCAGAACATATCCATTCATGATGTATATCATATTTGAATACAAATTTGATATCAGAGTAAAGATTACCCTTTCTTTTTTTTTAATCATTCGTCTCTAATCTAAATCGATTCGCTTTTGAAGATGTAGATTCAAAAGCGAATCGATTTTTTTCTTTTTTTTTTATTGTAATCACTCTGTATAATTGTATAATAAATATATATTTATTATTATTTCATATTTTTTTCTTTTTTTTTTCTAATATTTTTTTTTTTTAAGAAATTCATTTTTTCTATTTTATAAACTATCAAAATACAATAGAAAATTTATTCATACAATATCGAGTTAATTTGAATTTTTTTTTATACTTCTTTACTTTTTAAATTGTCCATTTATATAGAAGGAAAACCTAAAAGTAAAAAGTATAGATTATTATGTATCGATTGAATCAATGACTATTCACGATTTCATAATTGAATCAATTACATACCGGATCCAAGCTAAAGGAATGTTATGGTAAAACTTCGTTTGAAACGATGTGGCAAAAAGCAACGTGCGACTTGAAAGACATGATTCGATTAGCTGTGGATTCTTACATCCGCCATTTTTTCTAGTATTTCTAGTATATAGAAATCGGGGTGCTCTTGGCTCGACATCGTTTGTTCTGGTCCACTAGAACTCATTGTTTGAGGGACGGGAGAGGGATTGATGATGTAAATAGTACATGGTGGAGCTCGAGTTGATTCATTTCTCAGGGGCAAGTATCTAAGGTTAGTGAAAATTAATAAGTTAGAACAACTTCGTAAGTATATTTTTGGTAGAGAAATCGAAAGGATCCAATTCGAGCAAGGTTCAAAAAAAAAGTCAAATTTGTTGGAATTGGTAAAACTATTTCGATCAAAAGTTTATCTGTGGGAATCAACCTTCTTTCTATTTGTATGATTCTTTGAGAGAAAGAAAAAATGGTATGTTGCTGCCATTTTTGAAACGATTAAAGATCCACGAAGTAATGTCTAAACCCAATGATTCAAGGAAAAGCTAAAGGATCCTGGAACAAGTAAATACCATTTTCAAATTGTCTCAACAATTCTATTAGAATTAGAATGAATGAAGAAAAAAAAAAATAGATTCTAAAGAAGCACAGGCAAGAAAAGGGGGTAGAGACCGCTCAATAAATGAAATACCTAAAGGCTTTGTTTTCCTTTGAGTTATTTGAGAATTATCCAATTTGAGTTATGAGATTTCGAATACGAGGAGTTATTTTTTTTCAGAAAGACAAAAAATACTTAAACCGTAGTCTAATTGATTTGATGATTTTATTGATCTATTTGAGATCATAATTTTATACATAGACGTAATTTTGAATTTTCTCGAGCCGTACGAGGAGAAAACTTCTTATACGTTTCTAGGGGGGGTGTATTGTTCATCTATATCTATCCCAATGAGCTGTTTATCGAATCGTTGCAATTGATGTTCGATCCCGAAGAGAGGGAAGAGATATTCGGAAAGTGGGTTTTTATGATCCAATAAAGAATCAAACCTATTTAAATATTCCTGTTATTCTATATTTCCTTGAACAAGGCGCTCAACCTACAGGAACTGTTCAGGATATTTCAAAAAAGGCAGGTGTTTTTATGTAACTTTGCCCTAATCAACAAACGAAATTCAATTAATGAAAAAAAAAAGAGGGTGTGGATGACTTGTATATAGATTTATAGAACTCTTTTATCTTTTATCCCCCCGCTCTCTAAATGAAATAATTGGGTCTATAAATACATTACCCCGATGAGGTGATTTTTTTCTTTATTTATTCATTATTATTTATTCATTAAAAAAATCAGAAATCTTTCTGATTTTTTTAATGAATATTTAATATATATAGAATTGAAAAAAAAAATTCCAGCACATATAGTGACATATATCACATATAGTGACATATATATAGTGAATATATAGTGAAAGAATACTCCAGGTTCTCACGAAAAAGAATCATTTTTTTGAATACCCACTCGCTCGTTATTATTATCAGTTACTAATCCTAGTGACTGGATTTAGATACTTATTCTTTTTTTTTTTCATTTATATACTTATTTGTATTTGATAGTAAATAAATGAGATATAATATTTAAAATAGAATATTTATATGATTTTTCATCGAATGACTATTCATCTATTGTATTTTCATGTAAATAGAGGAAAAAAGACTCTATGGAAAAATGGTCTTTCAATTCTATATTGTTTAATAGGGAGTTAGAATACAGGTGTGGCTTAAGTAAATCAATGGATAGTTTTGATCCTATTGAAAATACCAGTGTAAGTGAAGAACTCCTAATTTTAAATGATATGGATCAAAACATTCATAGTTGGAATGATAGTGACAATTCTAGTTACAGTAATGTTGATTATTTAATAGGTGTCAGGAACATCCAGAATTTCCTATCTGATCAAACTTTTTTAGTTAGGGATAGTAAGAGGAACAGTTATTCCATATATTTTGATATTGAAAATAAAATTTTGGAGATTGACAATGATCATTCTTTTCTAAGTGAATCCGAAAGTTTTTTTTCTAGTTATAAGAATTCTAGCTATCTGAATAATGTCTCTAAGAGTGATGATGATCATTATATGTATGATAGTAAATCTAGTTGGAATAATAACATTAATAGTTGCATTGAGAGTTATCTTCGTTCTCAAATCTGTATTGATAGTTACATTTTAGGTGATAGTGACAAATACAATGACAATTACTTTTATAGTTACATTTGTGGTAAGGGCAGAAATAGTAGTGAAAGCGAGAGTTCTAGTTCTAGTATAATAACTAGCACGAATTATAAAAATGATAGTTATTTCACTAGAAGAGAAAGTTCTAAAAATCTCGATGAAACTAAAAAGTACAAGCATTTGTGGATTGAATGCGAAAATTGTTACGGATTAAATTATAAGAAATTTTTAAAATCAAAAATGAATATTTGTGAACACTGTGGATATCATTTGAAAATGAGCAGTTCAGATAGAATCGAACTTTCGATTGATCCAGGTACTTGGAATCCTATGGATGAAGACATGATCTCTCTGGATCCCATTCAATTTCATTCGGAAGAGGAACCTTATAAAGATCGTATTGATTCTTATCAAAGAAAGACAGGATTAACTGAGGCTGTTCAAACAGGCACAGGTCAACTAAACGGTATTCCTGTAGCAATTGGTATTATGGATTTTCAGTTTATGGGGGGTAGTATGGGATCTGTAGTAGGTGAGAAAATCACTCGTTTGGTCGAATATGCTACCAATCAACTTTTACCTCTTATTCTAGTATGTGCATCAGGAGGAGCACGTATGCAAGAAGGAAGTTTGAGCTTGATGCAAATGGCTAAAATCTCTTCTGCTTTACATGATTATCAAACAAATAAAAAGTTATTCTATGTATCGATCCTTACATCTCCTACTACTGGTGGGGTGACAGCTAGTTTTGGCATGTTAGGAGATATCATTATTGCAGAACCAAATGCTTACATTGCATTTGCGGGTAAAAGAGTTATTGAACAAACGTTAAATAAGGCAATACCCGATGGTTCACAAGCGGCTGAATATTTATTCCATAAGGGCTTATTTGATTCAATCGTACCACGTAATCCTTTAAAGGGGGTTCTGAGTGAGTTATTTCAGCTCCATGCTTTCTTTTCTTTGACTAAAAATGAAAAAAATTATGAGACAAAAATCAAATTAGAACACACAAGAGCAAAGTAATAAGATAATAAAAGAATAGAATAATACTTTAATACTAAGAATAATAAAAAATACTAAGAATAATAAAAAGGTGTATTATCATACATATGTTTCTTGTAGAAATAGAAGGCGAAATCAATCCATTTATTTAGTTCTACATTCCTTATATTTATTATTAGATTCTATTTGTGCTTTTGATTCTATTTTTATTATATTATTTATTCTATACTCATTATATATAGTGAATATATATTAGTATATATTCTCTATATTTATTATTCTATATATATATTCACTTAACTATACTTAGTATAATTTTTCAAATATACTTAGTATAAGTATATATGAATTCTAGTGATTATAGACTATCTTTCTAACAATATAAATAAGAATCAAAAAAATATGAAATTAATATAACAATAATCAAAAAAATAACAGGTACAAATATTAAATTGAGGTACCCATTCTATGATAAACTTACCCTCCATTTTTGTGCCTTTAGTGGGCCTAGTATTTCCGGCAATTGCAATGGCTTCTTTATTTCTTCATGTTCAAAAAAACAAGATTTTTTAGATACGGACAGTAGAGTAGGGACAAATCTGATATTTTTTTTTAGATCGGGAAGCAATTCGATGAATTACTCCTAAGGGTTTACATCAAAATATATAGTGCTAGTTGATGAAAGTTACTTCGGAAACAAAGAAAAGTAAAGTCAAATTCATTTGCTTGGTTTTTTTTATTCTCCCAATTCCCATAAAATAGAACTGGATCTAATATGAGTTGGCGATCAGAACGTATATGGATAGAACTTATAACGGGGTCTCGAAAAACAAGCAATTTCTGCTGGGCCTTTATCCTTTTTTTAGGTTCATTAGGGTTCTTATTGGTTGGAACTTCCAGTTATCTTGGTAGGAATTTGTTATCTTTATTTCCGTCTCAGCAAATTCTTTTTTTTCCACAAGGGATTGTGATGTCTTTCTATGGAATCGCGGGTCTCTTTATTAGTTCTTATTTGTGGTGTACAATTTTGTGGAATGTGGGTAGTGGTTATGATCGATTCGATAGAAAAGAGGGAATAGTGTGTATTTTCCGTTGCGGATTTCCTGGAAAAAATCGTCGTATTTTTCTCCGATTCCTTATGAAAGATATTCAGTCCATCAGAATAGAGGTTAAAGAGGGTATTTATACTCGTCGTGTCCTTTATATGGAAATCATAGGACAGGGGGCCATTCCCTTGACTCGTATTGACGAGAATTTGACTCCACGAGAAATTGAACAAAAAGCTGCAGAATTGGCCTATTTCTTGCGTGTACCAATTGAAGTATTTTGAAAAAAAAAAAATGAACTGAAAAAAGAATGCTTTCTTAGGGAAAAGAAAATGGATTTCAAAATTTTTCTATTTTTATTTTATAGAAGGGGCGTTCTTTGGTTTCGAAATTCAACTAATATTCATTATGCGAAGTGCTCTTTCCTGTATTCATCAAAAGGGGTAATTGCTTTGAATCTTAGCAATTGATATCTTTTGAAAATTTTTTTTTTTCTTCATTCGAATTGGCAGTGGATTCTTTCGCTTTCTTATTTGATTTCTGTATTCTTTCTAAATTCAAGGCAAGGACTAACTCCCGAATTGAAAATAAAAAAACGCGGGAATAGATTATAGATTTATATATAAGCTCTATGACTTGTAATAGAACTTATGCTTGATAGAAAGATTATTATCATATAGAGTTGACGAATGAGGTGAAGCTGAGTTCATTAAAGACGAAAAATGGCAAAAAAGAAAGCATTCATTCCCCTTCTATATCTTACATCTATAGTCTTTTTTCCCTGGTGCATCTCTTTCACATTTAAGAAAAGTATGGAATCTTGGTTTACTAATTGGTGGAATACTAGGCAATCCGAAATTTTCTTGAATATCATTCAAGAAAAGAGTATTCTAAAAAAATTCATAGAATTCGAGGAACTGTTCCTCTTGGATGAAATGCTAAAGGAATACCCGGAAACACGTCTACAAAACCTTCGTACCGGAATCTACAAAGAAACCATCCAATTGATCAAGACGCACAACGAAGATCGTATCCATACGATTTTGCACTTCTCGACAAATATAATATGTTTCCTTATTCTAAGTGGTTATTCTATTCTAGGTAATCAAGAACTTATTATTCTTAACTCTTGGGTTCAAGAATTCCTATATAACTTAAGTGACACAATAAAAGCTTTTTCTATTCTTTTATTAACTGATTTATGTATAGGATTCCATTCGACCCATGGTTGGGAACTAATGATTGGTTCTGTCTATAACGATTTTGGATTTGCTCAGAATGATCAAATTATATCTGGTCTTGTTTCCACTTTTCCAGTCATTTTAGATACAATTTTAAAATATTGGATTTTTCGTTATTTAAATCGCGTATCTCCGTCACTTGTAGTGATTTATCATTCCATGAATGACTGAAAAAACGATCCACTGATCCAATTATTTTGTTATTTTGTATTGTATAAAAGATAAACATTCAAAAATCAAATTCTTCTTTTTCTTTCTACCCCCAAGGGATTCTTTCTATATTCCAGTAGAATTATTTCAGTAAATAGCAGAATCATGGATAGGGAACTATGCCAGTAACCTACCTAATCTTATTGTAGAAATTTTCAGGATAAATGATTAGACCATGCAAACTAGAAATGCTTTTTCTTGGATAAAGAAAGAGATTACTCGATCTATTTCCGTATCGCTCATGATATATATAATAACTCGAGCACCCATTTCAAATGCATATCCCATTTTTGCACAGCAGGGTTATGAAAATCCGCGAGAAGCAACCGGCCGTATTGTATGTGCCAATTGCCATTTAGCTAATAAACCTGTAGATATTGAGGTTCCGCAAACGGTACTTCCCGATACTGTATTTGAAGCAGTTGTTCGGATTCCTTATGATATGCAAGTGAAACAAGTTCTTGCTAATGGTAAAAAGGGGGCTTTGAATGTGGGGGCTGTTCTTATTTTACCGGAGGGTTTTGAATTGGCCCCCCCCGATCGTATTTCGCCTGAGATTAAAGAAAAGATAGGTAATCTGTCTTTTCAAAGTTATCGTCCCACAAAAAAAAATATTATTGTGGTAGGCCCTGTTCCTGGCCAGAAATATAGTGAAATCACCTTTCCTATTCTTTCCCCAGATCCCGCTACTAAGAGAGATGTTCACTTCTTAAAATATCCTATATACGTAGGCGGGAACAGGGGAAGGGGTCAGATTTATCTCGACGGGAGCAAGAGTAATAATAATGTTTATAATGCTACAGCAGCGGGTATAGTAAACAAAATCATACGAAAAGAAAAGGGAGGATACGAAATCACTATAGTGGATGCATCGGATGGACGTGAAGTGATTGATATTATACCTCCAGGACCAGAACTTCTTGTTTCAGAGGGTGAATCTATCAAACTTGATCAACCATTAACGAGTAATCCTAATGTGGGTGGATTTGGTCAGGGGGATGCGGAAATAGTACTTCAAGATCCGTTACGTGTCCAAGGTCTCTTGTTCTTCTTGGCATCCATTATTTTGGCACAAATCTTTTTGGTTCTTAAAAAGAAACAATTTGAGAAGGTTCAATTGTCCGAAATGAATTTTTAGGTCCGCGGATTTATCAACATATTAAGCTCGTAAAAAGAACTCCATTTTTCTTGATAATTTATGTAATTCTACTCTGTTTAATAAAAAAATTATGAAAAGACCTTTGCTTCTTTCTAGTCTTTTTCTACCATATTTAGAGAATTCCTTGTACCGTAGTACTAGTCAGTCATAGTATGTATATTGTGAAGAAGACTATTTTACTCTGTTTCTTTGTTTTTTTTTTTCAACCCCACAAAAAATTAGAACGTTATGGTTATGTCATTGTTTTCAGATTTCAATGTCCTAGAATAGAAATATATTAATAGTTTTCTATTGTAATAGAAGAAAATTCGACTTGATACTAAACATAAAATAAATAGCCAGATAATATTAAGCAAAGTGGAAATAGAAATGGGGAAAACGGGATTCTAGGAGGGATTTTTTGTCTTTTCCTAGAGTCCGATTCCTTCTTGCTTGTGTCGAAATAGAAATATTCTTATTATTAATAGAATAATACTTCTTGATACCCTTCCTGAAAGAATCCTATTCTTAGCTTCGTTTCGATTTTTTCCAACTTAGAACCTTTATGACATAGAATATTTTTTTTTATTTATTGCATATAATATAATACGTAGTGGACAAACAAAAAAGAGAGGTAATTTGATTGACCAAATACAACTTTTTCAATTAACTTGTTTATAAAAAAAATTCAATCATGATTCGATACTATTAGAGACTAAAATAGATTTCGAGTAAGATTCTATTAGTATAGTATAGAAAAGGTTCGATTCACATGATATTTGATCAGTATAAAATATATATTATATAATTAAGAATTTATTACAATATCATTTTTTCAATAGAATACTTTTACAATATAATACAATAGATTTCTATTGCGCCACCCAGAAGAAGTAAATCAAGTTATTTCTTTTTTCTTTTACTTTTCTTTCAACTTAAAATAAAAAGTATCAACCGATCCAGGAAAAGATGTTTTTAATCAATTAATGAAGTTCATTTTTCAAAAACATCAAAAAAAAAAATGGAGTTTTTTGAAACATCGGAAAAAGTTATCCATTGAGTCATTTATACGAATAAAAAATATTATGATTATTAAGAACTCAACGGGACCCCCTCGAATTCGTCAAAGAAAGAGTGGATCCCTGTTGAGTTCTTACGCTTTCATTTCGAAAACTCAATTCATTCGATTACTACAGGGATGAGCCCAATCCGGAATATGAACCATAAAAGAAAATACCAATTAAACCGATCACAGGAATACCAGTTACAGTACCTATTATCCAAAGAGGAATCCTTCCAGTAGTATCGGCCATTTATCCCACTTTCCTCCACATTTTATCAAGTAGTCAGTCATGCTAGAGACATAAACAGTCATAGATAATTATGAAATGATATCCTTCCGAATGGGATAAGAGAATTCCTAATATATATATTTATTTACTATTCCCTTTTCTTCTATTAATTTAATTGTCTATTAATTGAAGAAA